ATGCTTCTATTGTTGGATCCATAATTAATCCTATGGATCCTTAGGATTGGTGGATCCTTTTCTATCCCGTTGTTTCGGACCATAGATCGAGCTAAGGGTCACAACTTCTTCTACTCATCCTGTATATTGTCCTTTTCATTCCGTGTTGCATTAGAAACTTATTATTATACGAGATTATACGAAAATGAATCCTTCCTAGGAGGGAACAAATATTTATCTTTTCGATGAGAGTTTGTACACAACATGGGAGAAACCTATCTTCTATTTATAATAATTGAAGAAAAGGTTCCATCATATATAGTGAATTGATACTCCCGATTCCCACAAAATCATCTCTTTCGTTCAATAGTTACTCGTTATTAGTTAATAATCCTAGTGATTGGATCTATATGCGTATTCCGATAGGAAATGAAATAGTAAAATTATTTTTCGTCGAATGACTATTCATTTATTGTATTTTCAAATAGGGGGCAGGAAGGATCTATGGGAAAATGGTGGTTCAATTCAATGTTGTCTAACGAGGAGTTAGAACACAGGTGTGGGCTAGGTAAATCAATGGACAGTCTTGGTCGTCCTGTTGGAAATACCAGTGGAAGTGAAGATCCCATTCTAAATGATACGAATAAAAACAATCATAATCATGGTTGGCGCGAAAGTAATAGTTGCAGTAATGTTGATCATTTTTTCGGTGTCAGGGACATTTGGAGTTTCATCTCTGATGACACTTTTTTAGTTAGGGATAGTAATGGTAACAGTTATTCCGTATATTTTGATATTGAAAATCGGGTTTTTGAGATTGACAATGATAGTTCTTTTCTGAGTGAACTAGAAACTGCTTTTTCTAGTTATCTGAATAGCGGGTCTAAGAGTGACAATTGCTACTATGATCATTATATGTATGATACTACGTATAGTTGGAATAATCACATTAATAGTTGCATTGATAGTTATCTTCGTTCTGAAATCAGTATTGATAAGTACATTTCGAGTGGTAGCGACAATCACATTTACAGTTATATTTATAGTTACATTTGTAGTGGTGAAAGTGTAAGTGATAGTGACAGGGGGAGTTCTAGTATAAGAACTGGCGGTAATGGCAGTGATTTCAATATAAGAGGAAGATCTAATGATTTCGATGGAAATAAAAAATACAGACATTTATGGGTTCAATGCGAAAATTGTTATGGATTAAATTATAAGAAATTTTTTAGGTCAAAAATGAATATTTGTGAACAATGTGGATATCATTTGAAAATGGGTAGTTCAGATAGAATCGAACTTTCGGTTGATTCGGGCACTTGGGATCCTATGGACGAAGACATGGTCTCTATTGACCCCATTGAATTTCACTCGGAAGAGGAACCTTATAGAGATCGTATCAATTCGTATCAAAGAAAGACAGGTTTAACTGAGGCTGTTCAAACAGGCATAGGTCAACTAAATGGGATTCCCATAGCCATTGGGGTTATGGATTTTCAGTTCATGGGGGGTAGTATGGGATCCGTAGTAGGCGAGAAAATCACCCGGTTGATCGAATATGCTGCTAATAGATTTCTACCTGTTATTATGGTGTGTGCTTCTGGAGGAGCACGCATGCAAGAAGGAAGTTTGAGTTTGATGCAAATGGCTAAAATATCTTCCGCTTTATATGATTATCAATTCAATAAAAAGTTATTCTATGTATCAATCCTTACATCTCCTACAACCGGCGGAGTAACGGCCAGTTTTGGTATGTTGGGAGATATTATTATTGCTGAACCCAATGCCTACATTGCATTTGCGGGGAAAAGAGTAATTGAACAAACATTGAATAAGACAGTACCTGACGGTTCACAAGCAGCTGAGTATTTATTCCATAAGGGCTTATTTGATCCAATCGTACCACGTAATCCTTTAAAAGGTGTTCTGAGTGAATTATTTCAGCTACATGGTTTCTTTCCCTTGAATCAAAATTCAAGTAGAGCGCTAGGCTCAGTTATTTGTAGCGAACTTTAGTTCATCGGAATCAAAGTCAAAATAAGAAGAGTGGAGTTTTCTTTGGTAACATAAGTTCTATGGGAAGTTTCGGATAATTACTTTTTTTGATGCAGATTTTTTATCCTACCCCTATTCATGATTAGTAATCAGGAACCCCCTATCAGGAGGAAAAGAGTGAATTCTTCCTTCCGCGGAATGGAATTGGGAAAAAAAATAAAAAGAATTTCATGTTCCCTTCTTTCATATTAATATATATCGTATTAATATATATAGAATAATTCAAATCTATAAGGGAAGTGTTGCATATTTTTATATCTCCCGAGGACCTACACTTTTGACTATGAATTCCTGTTGGATCGGATTCTAACAAATCCTTAGGAAACTCGTAAGAAACTCTTTATTAGAAGATAAGGGCGGTAGAACAAGAATAATAAAGCGGATTATCATCCATCTATTTCTTGTAGAAAGGTGAATAGATACACTTATTTAGCTCTACATTCCTTGCACTTATTATATACTTAATAATACTTATAATAGATATACTTATCATAAGATAAGATATCTTTATAACAGGTACAAATATTAAATCGAGGCACCCATTCTATGACAGATTTCAATTTACCCTCTATTTTTGTGCCTTTAGTGGGCTTAGTGTTTCCAGCAATTGCAATGGCTTCTTTATCTCTTCATGTTCAAAAAAACAAGATTGTTTAGACCTGATAGCACAAAATTTCATCAATTTATTTCAACACTTGGACTTGGATCATAATAGGGATATCCATTTAGTGGAATATGATACGACATGTGGCTCCCTCCGGGCACAAATAAAAAAGTGATTATACATGCGGATACATTATATATGGATAAATGCATGTATATGGGGGGATAGCTGTTTTAAAATGGATCAGAGCGGATATCTGAAACAGAAAGTTAACGTATCTATATTATGTAGATATACATAGTGGTGGTATTATACGAAGGGGATGTTATTATTTTATATCTAACCAATTCGATGAATTACTCCTAATAGTTCGCGTCATAATAGTGCTAGTTGATGAGAGTTACTTCGGGAGCAAAATAAAAAAAGTAAAATCAAATTCATTTGGCTTATTCTCTTCTCTCAATTCCAATAGGATGCAACTGGATCTAGTATGAACTATCGATCAGAACGTATATGGATAGAACTTATAACGGGGTCTCGAAAAACAAGTAATTTCTGCTGGGCCTGTATCCTTTTTTTAGGTTCACTAGGATTCTTATTGGTTGGAACTTCCAGTTATCTTGGTAGGAATCTGATATCTTTATTCCCGTCTCAGCAAATCATTTTTTTTCCCCAAGGAATCGTGATGTCTTTCTATGGGATCGCAGGTCTGTTCATTAGTTCCTATTTGTGGTGCACAATTTCGTGGAATGTAGGTAGCGGTTATGATCGATTCGATAGAAAAGAAGGAATAGTGTGTATTTTTCGTTGGGGATTTCCTGGAATAAATCGTCGCATCTTCCTTCGATTCCTTATGAGAGAGATTCAATCGATCAGAATGGAAGTTAAAAAGGGTCTTTATCCTCGACGTGTCCTTTATATGGAAATCAGAGGCCAGGGCGCCATTCCCTTGACCCGTACTGACGAAAATTTTACTCCACGAGAAATTGAACAAAAAGCTGCTGAATTGGCCTATTTCTTGCGCGTGCCAATTGAAGTATTTTGAAATGAAGGGAATGAATGCTTTCTCAGCATGAGGGAAAGGACCCAGGAACCCCCTTTTAAATATAACTGAAGCTTCTTCGGAACGTTCATTCGAGGAAAACATGTTAGATTCTATTTCCCCCGTTCCGTTGGTAATCCTTCTGTGGCCCATAGAATAAAGCAGGCGGACGTATACGGAACAACCATAATAAGAAGCAATTTTGATCGACCAAAACTCCCTTTTCTGCATATAGAACTCAATTCTACTAGTAACAAGTCTAATAAGTATGTATTCATCACACATATCAGAGCATTTCGGAATACATAATTTCTCTTTTCTTTTTAGGGCCAATACTTTGGATTAATACATTAGATACAGATGTATCATATCTCGTTAATTATCTTTCTTTTGTCAATCGATGTTTCTTTTTTGATCCTTTCTTTGGCTCCTGGATAACCAAACGTTTAGATCTCTCATAACTATCCAATTTCTCTCTCGTTTTGTCACCTATTTCGGATTTCATCATTAATATTTTTCAGAAATATCCCCTCAATTATTCCTGGGTCGTGGGTAGCCAGTGAAAATTTCGAAAAAATAATTGAGGGGAGTTCTTTCGTCTCGAAATCAAAATAATATTCATTATTTGAAGCGGTTCTTTTGGGCATTCATCGAAAGAACAAATGAAGATAGAATTGGTTCGAATTTGACCGACTGAGATATCTGGGAAAAGTATTTGATTATTTCTTCATTCGAAACGGGCCCTTATTCTATTTCTATTTCTATATTCTTTCTAGATCCAAAGACTAAACAATTAAAAAAAAAAAAAAAAAAGGAATAGATCCATAGGTTCCATACCTTGTTATAGAACTCATGCTTCATAGAAATATTCGGATCAGATAGAGTCGGCGAATGAAGCGGGTTCATTAACAATTCACAGATGAAAAGTGTCAAAAAAGAAAGCATTGACTCCCCTCCCGTATCTTGCATCTATAGTCTTTTTGCCCTGGTGGATCTCTCTCTCATTTAATAAAAGTCTGGAACCTTGGGTTACTAATTGGTGGAATACCGGACAATCCGAAACTTTTTTGAATGATATTCAAGAAAAGAACGTTCTAGAAAGATTCATAGAATTAGAACAACTATTCCTGTTGGATGAAATGATAAAAGAGTACCCGGAGACACAGATACAAAAGCTTCGTATAGGAATCCACAAAGAGACGATGCAATTGGTCAAAATGCACAACGAAGATCATATCCATATCATTTTTGATTTCTCGACAAATATAATCTGTTTTGCTATTCTAAGTGGTTATTCTATTCTGGGTAATGAAGAACTTGTCATTCTGAATTCTTGGGTTCAGGAATTCCTCTATAACTTAAGCGACACAATAAAGGCTTTTTCTATTCTTTTATTAACTGATTTATGTATCGGATTCCACTCACCCCGGGGGTGGGAACTAATGATTGGTTCGGTCTACAAAGATTTTGGATTTGCTCATAACGATCAAATTATATCTGGTCTTGTTTCCACTTTTCCAGTCATTCTAGATACAATTTTGAAATATTGGATCTTCCATTATTTAAATCGTGTATCTCCTTCACTTGTAGTGATTTATCATTCAATGAATGAATGAAGAACTCATTTGATCTGCTGATATCAATCAAATCGTGATGCTACTTCGTACATAAACAAACCGTTTTGAAGCTTACCCACTCTTTATACTTCTACCCGCCCAGGGGATTCCTACTATACTTCAGTACAATTATTCCAGTACAATGGCAGAATCATGGATAGGGAACTATGCTAGCTACCTACCTAATTTATTGTAGAAATTTCCGGGATCAATTATTGGACCATGCAAAATAGAAATACCTTTTCCTGGGTAAAGAAAGAGATGACTCGATTCATTTCCGTATTGATCATGATATATGTAATAACTCGGACATCTATTTCAAATGCATATCCTATTTTTGCGCAGCAGGGTTATGAAAATCCACGAGAAGCAACCGGGCGTATTGTATGTGCCAATTGCCATTTAGCTAATAAGCCCGTGGATATTGAGGTTCCACAAGCTGTGCTTCCTGATACTGTATTTGAAGCAGTTGTTAGAATCCCTTATGATATGCAACTGAAACAAGTTCTTGCTAATGGTAAAAGGGGGGCTTTGAATGTGGGGGCTGTCCTTATTTTACCCGAGGGATTCGAATTAGCTCCCCTCGATCGTATTTCTCCCGAGCTGAAAGAAAAGATGGGCAATCTGTCTTTTCAGAGCTATCGCCCCACTAAAAGAAATATTCTTGTAGTGGGTCCTGTTCCTGGTCAGAAATATAGTGAAATCGTCTTTCCCATTCTTTCTCCGGACCCTTCTACTAAGAAAGACGTTCACTTCTTAAAATATCCCATATACGTAGGCGGGAACAGGGGAAGGGGTCAGATTTATCCCGACGGGAGCAAGAGTAACAATACAGTCTATAATGCTACAGCAGCAGGTATAGTAAGCAGAATAGTACGTAAAGAAAAAGGGGGATATGAAATAAGCATAGCCGATGCATCGGATGGACACCAAGTGGTTGATATTATACCTCCAGGACCAGAACTTCTTGTTTCAGAGGGTGAATCCATCAAGCTTGATCAGCCATTAACGAGTAATCCCAATGTGGGTGGATTTGGTCAGGGAGATGCGGAAATAGTACTTCAAGATCCATTACGTGTCCAAGGTTTGTTGTTCTTCTTGGCATCTGTTATCCTAGCACAAATCTTTTTGGTTCTCAAAAAGAAACAGTTTGAGAAGGTTCAATTGTCCGAAATGAATTTCTAGATCCACGGATTCATCAAGTTGGTAAAAAGGGCCGAATTATTGTTGATCAATGCAATTATGTATGATCCAAAAAAATACGGAAAGCCCCTTGTCTTGCTTTGTTTATACTGCTTTTCTGCGAGATGCCGGGAATTGCTTGTATCCCATTCCTAGTAATAGTATGTATATTGCGAAGAAGACTACTTGACCCCCCCCTTTTTTTTTTTCAATCCAAATTGGAGCGGTGTGAGGCTTCTTATTGCCAGATTGTAAATGCCATGGAATGCATCAATAGTTTTTTCTATCTAATAGAATCGAATTCTAATAGACAATAGGCGGCATAACATTAAGTAGGAAGAGAATACGCGGCAAGGGATAAATGAAAGAATGATTCTGGGAGGGATTACTTGTCTTCCTAATTTTCGACACAAGAAAATTCCTTTTCTTGTGTCGAAATAATAATGATTCTTGATCTTGTTCGTCAAAGATTACTGTTTTCTTTTCCAGGTCTATCGGAACCTCTTTCTTTAGATTCATAAGAAGTGGCGGACAAACAAAAAAGGGGGATGGCTTAGTAAACAAATAGAACTTCTTCAACAAACTTATAAAATTTCAAGTAAAAAAAAAAATAAAATTTTAAGATAAGATAATAAATAAGGATTTGGATATGTGCAAAAATCCAAGATTTTCCCTTTTCAACCGGAACATTAAGAGTCTTTTTTTACTTGATTAAATTTTATTTTTATAGAATAGAGTAGAGTAAGGTTCAATTAAATTAGTATAGAAATGTTTTGCAGGATGTCTCATCTGTAGAAATCCTGTGTCATCCAAAAAATCAATTGATTCCTTCTTTCTTCTTGTTTCGGAAGGGGCCCTCATACTATGGCGGAACAGATATTATGAATCAATCAAGGGATTCCATTTTTCAAAAACATCATCAGAAACAAAGCATCCTTTTATCATTTCTATGAATCTAATATTATGATTATGTTGACTGGATGAATTTCCAACTTTTTTTATGTTATGGAATAGATCAAACA